CGTCTCGAAATAATACCGGGAGCGGGAGATTCGATTAACCGAGATTCCGAAGCTGAAATTTCTCCTCGACCGTCAATAGGTTTAGCCAGGGCATTTATAACACGACCCAAATAAGCCTCACTTACTGGTATCTGAGCAATTCTTCCTGTTGCTTTTACCGAACTTCCCTCTTGTATCATCAAACCATCACCCATTAAAACAACACCAACATTTTTTGATTCCAAATTCAAAGCAATGCCTATAGTACCCTCTTCAAATTCTACTAATTCACCTGCCATTACTTCATCAAGACCATAAATACGAGCAATGCCATCGCCTACTTGAAGTACGGTACCCGTATTTACAATTTTTACTTCGGTGTTATATTGCTCAATACGTTCACGGATTATTTTACTAATTTCATCTGCACGAATGGTTACCATGAATATTTCTTAATTTGATTCTTTTTAGAAGAAAAAAAGATAATGCCTATACTCTATATTATAGTAGAACGACTAATCAGTTATTTTTTTCTTTCATCGCCCCAAACATACCAATATTAGCACCGATGGTACGTAAATGTAACTCGTTGTTTAAGCAATTATTCAGAGTTCCCAGAGCTCCCTGTAAGGCTTGTTGTAACACCCGCTGTTGGACTTGATGAATCGCCCTTTGTTGTTCAAACTGAATGGTTTCATTTTTGTAATTTTCTAATTGTTCCAAAGTTGTATAAATTGAATTAATTAAATTCAATTTTTCTCGTTCTATCTCAGAATAACCATTCACTCGAAACCGATCTGCTTCCGTTTCTACTTTCCTTAAGCGGGCCCGGGCTTTTTCCAGCTGTTCAACGGCTCCTTCCCGCAGTTCTTCTGAATTTCGAATAGTTCTCAAGATTCTCTGTTTTCGATTATCTAATAAATCACTTAATGAAAGTAGATTCTCTTTCCATTCATTTCAAAATGTCTATGATCTCTTCCCGAACCAAACATGAATCTTTCAATTCATTTGGCTCTCACACTCAATTCCTTATAGGAAATTTACCTATCTTTATTATGGAATGAGCCTATCCTCTTTTCTCTATTTCTAGTTCTAAAAATCTTGAAAATGATTACCAATACAAGACCAAAATATTTGGAGGACTCTTCTGACCAAACAAATAATTGTCAGCAAAGTTGTTTTTTTTTCTTCAAGTCCAAAGAATTCTGATTAATTTATACGTAGGTCATCGATTCCGCATTGTATAAAAGGAGGTGTTAACCAATTTTTCATCGTAAAGAGAATTCAAGCCATTTTATCGACATGAGTGTTCTATATCGAAAAAAATTGCATTTTTTGAAACCATTTCCGTATTAACATAGTGGTAGAAAGAGTACTACACTGCGTCTAAACTTCAAACTAGTTAGCTTTAACCATGGTAATGTTCCAAAATTCTTGGTTGATAGAGAATCAAAGTAGATTTACCAATGAATCACGAAATGCTATGGTTCTTAACTATTTTTTTCTTAATTTATTAAGAAGTCATTCGCGGGATCATGCACATTTTCCTAGTTATAACGAAAAAAGTGCAGTTGGTTGGATCCAATCTATTCTTTGAAATAAACAACTCGCACACACTCCCTTTCCAAAAAAAATCAATACACCTAGCACTACACTTAGATTTATTAGATTTGTTGCTAAAATATCGGTATCAAACCCGAAACTTCCGGCGGATGGCCAGTAACTCAAGCAAAGAAAAGAATCGGTTATATTTTTCATATGATCGCATCTCCTCTTATGGATAGACTAATTTTCTTTCTACGATTCCTATTTTTCGATTTTTTATTCGTTTTTTTTATATGATATTTAATTTAATAGTATTATATTTATTTATATTTATTTTTATATAATAATTTATTATATTAATTTTTTATTATATAAAAATAAATAATAGAATTTCCATTTCTTACTAATAATTAATATTAATTATTAGTAAGAATATTAATATAATTTAATAAGAAGATTCTATAATTATAATATTAGAGAATATAGAATCTATTTTTTAATAAATATATTCTATATTTTGAATTGGTTAGTCAATTGAAAGATTCCCCATAAGAATGATACTTATTAGAATTAGATACTAGTTCTTATGTCAATTGCAAAATTTCTAGTTTTTTTCAACACTTTCTAAAAACTTTCTAAATAAAAAAAAGGGGGGGAAGGTTCATTGGACTAAAAAAGGGAAGGAAGAAGGCGAATCAGTATGTTAATCCCTCACCCCATAAATCTGTCCTCCCCCCGTGTTCTTGTCCGAATGAAGAAAAAATTGTAGGAGTGAAATCTTAATATAATTTCAAAAAAAAAAGCAAGAGCAGCAAAGAAAGTCCAAAGAATATGTATTTTTATTTTTCTATTTTTTAAAAAAGATTAAACAAAAGGATTCGCAAATAAAAGCGCTAATGCTACAACCAGCCCATAAATAGTTAAAGCTTCCATAAAAGCCAGACTAAGTAATAAAGTACCCCGTATTTTGTCCTCTGCTTCCGGTTGTCTCGCAATCCCTTCTACAGCTTGCCCTGCAGCTGTGCCTTGACCAATCCCAGGTCCAATAGAAGCAAGCCCGACGGCCAACCCAGCAGCAATAACAGAAGCAGCAGAAATAATTGGATTCATGATAAGTTTCTCCTATTCCAAATAAAATAAAGAAAAAAAAAAAATAGTTAATAATATAATCAACCAAGAAATTATGAATTTCTTATTTCATTCTTCCTATTTATCTTTATCTAGTCGAAGTGTAATTCAAAAATTCAAACTGAATTACTTCGATTTTTCTTTTCGTTTCTACCCATGTAGTTTTTTGTAAATACATACCATTTTTGTTCTTATCTTAAATTTTCGAACCTTTATTTAAATTCTTCGTTCTTTCTTTTTCTTTATTTCCTTTTTTTAGTCATTCCATAATTCAATTCACAATTACAACAGATGAAAGAGATGAAAAGGAAGGGCTTTGTTTTTTGAATTCCATCTAAATTTAGAGTAGTCGCAGGACAAATTTAGATATATAGTCATATATAACTAGTGAATATCTAATATGACATATACATGTGTTTCTTCCATACCGTAAACCAATTAGTTGTGTCTTAGATTCAATCGGATTCAAGAATCATTCTTTGAAACCTCCAAAAAAGAAAGAGTTGTCTTATAGCGATTAGATTATATATACACCTAGTTCGACCCCCTCACCCTACCCTATTTTTTTTTTACAATTCCCTGGTAATTTTTTAAATTTTATTATTATATTACACTAAATCATATACTTATTTTATTTATACCTTATCCTTATTGCATCTTTTTTTGGGGGGTTGTGGATAATCCTTTTGATTCTTATTTAAATCAATGATGTCCTTCCATGGATTCACCTATATACGCCGCAGCTAAAGTAGCAAAAATAAGAGCTTGAATACCGCTTGTAAATAATCCAAGGAACATAACAGGTATAGGAACTACTAAAGGTACTAACGAAACAAGAACAACAACTACTAATTCATCAGCTAATATATTTCCGAAAAGTCGAAAACTAAGCGATAAGGGTTTTGTGAAATCTTCTAAGATGTTAATCGGTAAAAGGATTGGAGTTGGTTGGATATATTTACCAAAATAAGCCAATCCTTTTTTTGAAATACCCGCATAGAAATATGCTACTGACGTAAGTAAAGCTAATGCAACAGTAGTATTTATATCATTTGTGGGTGCAGCTAATTCTCCATGAGGTAACTTTATAATTTTCCAAGGCAAAAGGGCCCCTGACCAATTCGAAACAAAAATAAATAGAAACAGAGTTCCAATAAATGGAACCCACGGACCATATTCTTCTCCAATCTGAGTTTTACTCACGTCTCGAATGAATTCAAGGACATATTCAAAGAAATTCTGACCGGAAGTAGGAATAGTTTGCGGATTTCGAACAACTAGAATGGTTGAAACTAATAAGATAGCAATTACAACCCAAGAGGTAATAAGTACTTGAGCATGCACTTGAAAATCCCCTATTTGCCAATAGAAATGTTGACCTACTTCCACAGCAGATATATCGTATAATCTGTTTAATGTGTTCATGGAACATAATAGAACATTCATATTGCCCTGCCCTCTAAAATAAAAAAATATAACTTGAAAGGGAATTATTTTGATTCAACCATTTCCTTTTTTACTTTCATTTTCTATTTTGAATACCTACTCATCACGTAAGATTTCTGTTTGTTCTTTTTATCTTTTTTTTTTCTTTTTGCACAATTTTGTAATGGTATAATAACCGATTACATAAATCTATGAATCCCCCCCCAAAAAATCTAAAAATTTCTTTATCTTATTATTAATCAATAATTTTGTATATAGCTAGAACGACCCTCACAAATTGCAAATACCAATTTGTTAAGAATGAATCGGATTGAAGCTATAGCATCATCATTAGCTGGAATGGAAATATCTGCGAGATCTGGGTCACAATTTGTATCGATTAAACAAATCGTTGGAATTCCCAAAGTGATACATTCTCGAAGAGCCGTATATTCTTCTTGCTGATCAACGATTATTACAATATCGGGTAACCCCGTCATATATTTTATGCCGCCCAGATATGTTTCCAAATGAGATAATTGTCTCTTCAACATAGCGGCATCTCTTTTTGGAAGACAGTTGAGTTTCCCCGTCTTTTGCTCCGTTCTCAAGTCCCTGAACTTACGAAGTCTCGTTTCGGTAGTATACCAATTCGTTAACATACCACCGAGCCATTTTTTATTAACATAATGACATCGAGCTCTTATTGCAGCCCGTGTTACTGAATCGGCTGCTTTTTTTTTGGTACCAACAATTAAGAATTGTTTTCCTCTGCTTGCTGCATCAAAAACCAAATCACAAGCTTCTGATAAAAAACGAGCAGTTCGAGTAAGATTTGTAATATGAATACCTTTACGCTTTGCGGATATATAAGGTGCCATTCGAGGATTCCATTTCCTAGTATCATGGCCAAAATGAACTCCTGCTTCCATCATCTCTTCAAAAGTTATGTTCCAATATCTTTTTGTCATTTATCCCCACACCTTTTTTTTAAAAAAAAAAAGATTGAAAAAAAAAAGAAACCAGGTATCCTGAAATAGAAATAAATAATTGTTCCGACGGAACCTTCTCTTTTATTCAAGATTGGCCATTAATACATAATCAGCCCATTCATTTTTTTCTATTTATTATGATTTTCTTATTTATTATACTTACTTTATTACCAAATCAAATGACTGCATTTAAAGGGATGAATCTAATCTGCTTTTAGGAAGAATTAAATCCTAGATTTCTAATGTATCACATAAATTCTTTGAAATGAAAAAAATCAAAGAATTTTTTTGTGATGGAACAAAAGATTTCTAATTTCTACTTCGAACAAATTCTTTTTTTTTTCCAAGGTAATCTTGTTATGTTGCCTTGACCGCGAACGGTGCATTATTCTTTTGAATCCGGTACCAACGGGTATCATTCCCCCTAAAACAACATTCTCTTTAAGACCTTTCAACCAATCGATACGACCCCGAAGAGCGGCTTTTGCTAAAACTCTAGCGGTTTCTTGAAAACTCGCTTCGGATATGAAACTTTGAGTATTCAGAGATGTTTTTGTTATTCCCAATAATAAAGCTCGGTAACAAATCGCTTCTTCCAAGGCACGCCCCGTTCGTTCGGCTCGCAATAATCCAATTAGTTCGCCAGGTAAAAATACATTAGACATTCCATCTTCTGAAACCAAGACTTTGGATGTTATTTGACGCACAATAATTTCTATATGTCTATTATGGATGTGTACTCCCTGGGATCGATAAACCTTTTGGATTTTATTAACCAAAGAAATACGACTTTGCGCGATAGTTAGCTCAGCACCAATCAAGAATCCCCAAGGAATGCCGAGAATTCTTGTTATACACTCGTTCCAAGCATCAATTCTTTTTTCTAGATTCATCGATATTGAATCAATCGAACGTATTTCTAATATCTGTTCCACTTTTGGAAGACCTTGTGTTATATCACCTGATCTCGATTTTTCATATATAAATGTAACGAATATATCTCCTTCATAAAGGATTTCTCCATAATGGCCATGAATGGTTGCTCCTGGAGTTGCCAAATAAGGGTTAGCCGATCTTATTATTACAGAATCCATTTGAACAGTTAGAACTTGACCCGATTTTAGTTTTAGGTGTGGTCCATTTTTCGTTTGAGCTATGCATATATTTTCACAAATAAATTGTCCAAGACTGATTATTGTAAACGTTTTTTCACAATAATTATGATGGAGAAAATACCAATTCAAATGGAATGGATTTAAAACGATGTTACTGTATAGATCGGGTTTCAAAATTTTCTCATTTTCGTCCATTAAATAATATTTAATTACTTGAAAAGTTTCCTTGAATTTGTCAAGTTGCAAATTTTTAGTTATTGAGATCTGATTATGAGTTATTGAACGGTAAAATGAATAAAAATTTGCAATTTGAAGGGCTATTCCTAAAGGGCCTAACGAATTCTTAATTGGAATTATAGAATCTTTTTTAAATTTATTAATTCCTTTTCTTATCCCATTGTGATATTTTACGTTGTTGAATGGTCTCATTTGAAAACAATTAGATGATGACAAAATTATCAAAGATCGGCATTCCTTATTTCTATTCAACAACATACGAATAGTTCCTTGATTTTGGCTACGTGATTGTTGAATTTTTGCCTTGGAATGAATAGATAAAAATGGATTGATATTGATCCGATCCGATTCATTATCTGAGATACATCCTAAACCAGATGAGTCATTCCTTTTTCTGATATATGAAGTATGAGATTTCACTAAGTCAATTCTTAGGAAATACTCAATCAAACCATTTGTACTTACTTCAACAAAGGAAGCGAGGGCCTCCTCAATAGAAGAACTTTTTTTGTCTTGATCCCAATTCAAGACTAAACAAGTCCGAACTAATTGAATCCTTGTGTCGGAAATTCCCCGAATAGATTTTCCATTTCCATAAAGAATATAATTGAGAACTTTAAGTTCCAGATTATCCCTTTCCTGGAACAGATCTTGGGGAAAAAGTTTTACAAAATGGATACTGTCCGGTATTTCATATAGAATTACAGGTCGAACCAAAACAAAATACTTTTTCTTGGTAGTTGCGATCCATTGGACATAGGTCCAATTGTTCATTTTTTTTGATTCCTTCCATTTTTTTTTTACCGTTCCGGGTGGTATCAAGATGGCACTGTGTCGGGATATCTTATCCATCTCTCCGGGAAAATGGATATTTCCAGAAAAGATTTTTAATTCCATTTTTTTTTTTTTCTTTTCTAATCGGACCAATCCACCTACTCGACTTCTTATATTTAAAGTGATTGGTGTTCCTATTCCAACGAGACTATTATTCCGTACCATTATGGAAGAAGATTCGGGTAAAATATGCACTTCTTCGGGAATAAAAAAAAATCGATCTACTTTGATTTGAGATTTTGGCT